GGAAAACTCGTTGTCGGACCCGATTAATTGCTTTTTCTTGTTCAAAACGAAGCGTTTCATTTTTGTAATTTTCTAATTGTTCCAAACTATCACTAGTGGCATTAATCAAATTTACTTTTTCTCGTTCTATTTCAGAGTATCCATTCATTCGATACTCATCTGCTTCTATTTCCACTTTACGTAAGCGAGTCCGGGCTCTTTCGAGCTGCTCGACGGCCCCTTTACGTAATTCTTCCGAATTTCGAATAGTACTTAAAATCCTCTGTTTTCGATTATCTAATAAATCATTTAATGAAAGTAGATTATCTTACCATTAATTTCACAACTTCCATGATCTCTTCCCGAACCAAACATGAATCTTTCGATTCATTTGGCTCTCACGCTCAATTATTTATTTATGGTATGAGTATTCCCATAGCTTTTTTAATGTAATGAGCCTACCTTCTCTTTTCTGTTTGTAGTTAAACATATCAAAACTTATAAAATAAAAAACCAGAATATTAGGAAGACTCTTCCGACTAGACCAGATCAAAATCTAAAATTGTCAGCAAAGTTGTTTTTTTATTTGTACTTTTTTTTCTTCAAGTCCAAAAATTCCTCTTTTTTATACATAGGTCGTCGATTCGGCATTAGATAAAAAAAGCAAACAAAGTTCCTTTTTTTATCTCGTAAATAGTTTAAATTTATTTATTGATATGAGTGTTATATATCAAAATCAAATAAATTACCAATTTTTTTGAACTATTTGGTTACTAACGTAGTGGTAGAAAGAATACCATGTTTTGTCCGGACTTTAAACAATTTAGCTTTAACCATGTTAAAGGTCTCGCATTATTGGTTGATAGAGAATCAAAGTGGATTTACCAATAAATCACGAAATGCTATGGTTCTTACATATAATTTCTTAATTTATTCAGAAGAAATTCGTCGAGATCGTGCACTTTTTTACTATTTCCCCTATCCCTTATAAATACCATAAGTGCAGATGGATGGATCCATCCTATTCTTGAAATAAACAACTCGCACACACTCCCTTTCCAAAATAAATCAATACACCAAGCACTACACTTAGATTTATTGGATTTGTTGCTAAAATATCGGTATTAAACCCGAAACTTCCGGCGTATGGCCAGTGGCCCAAGTAAACGAAAGAATCAATTACATTTTTCATATATTCTCCTCTCTTTTCTTTTGGATAGGACTAACAAAGTACAGAGTTCTTTTTGTATCACTCCGATCGCCCTTTTTTTTTTATCTATTTTTTTTTTATTTCCACTTTATTTATTTAATGAGAATAAAATAAATCTAGTAATTTCATTTGTTTTGTTTAAATTTTTTTACATTTTCAAAAATTTTCTAATAAGATACTTTACTTAGACTTTAGACTTAGGTTTTAGATCTGATATCAATTGAAAAATATTTCATTTGTCGAAACACTTCCAAACAATGAAAATAAAAAAGTTTTCTATTGTACTAAGCTAAAGACAGAAAGGAAGAAAGCAAGTGAATGCGGTAATTCCTCATCTTCAAATCAATCCTTCCTAGGTATTGTCTCAATAAATAAGATAAATAAGTAATTTTTTAGTAACGTGTTAATATAATTCTAATAATTCTAAGAAGCAAAGGAAAATTCCAAGTTAATAATAAAAAAGTCTCTAAGGTCTTTTTTTATATTAAACAAAAGGATTCGCAAATAAAAGTGCTAATGCCACAACCAGTCCGTAAATTGTTAAAGCTTCCATAAAAGCTAGACTAAGCAATAAAGTACCTCGTATTTTACCCTCTGCTTCCGGTTGTCTCGCAATACCTTCTACAGCTTGGCCTGCAGCAGTACCTTGACCAACTCCAGGTCCAATAGAAGCAAGCCCCACGGCCAATCCAGCAGCAATAACAGAAGCGGCAGAAATCAGTGGATTCATGGTAAGTTCCTCACACAAAACAAAAAAGAAGAAATGGTTAATGATACAATCAACCAATCAATTATGACTTTTAGAATGAAGATCCAGCGGTCAAAGTAACTAAAAACTCCAAGTTGAAATAATAATATTAATTACTAAAACTAAATTAAAAAACGGAATCGTCAGAACTATCTCGTTTTTAGTTTTTAACTATCATAGAGTTTTTGTAAATCCATATGCATACAGTTGTAACTATTGTATTTCTTTGTTTCGAACCATTCTTTCATTTAATTCTTCGTTCTTTACTACACTATTGTTAAGTTTATTTATTTTTTCATTCAAAAAAAAATTGCTAGAAGAGAAGGACTGATATTGAAATCTATCTAAATGCAGTGTGAGCTGCAATCAATATCAATCAAATTAATTTAATACCAAATACCAAATTAATCCAATATAAATTAAAATTAATATAATAATATAAAATTAATATAATAATATATATATAAATATATATATTAATATGTATATATATTAATATGTTATAGTGTAATAGTATAGTAATAAAAAAGTTAATATGTAATACATATTATGTAATAAAAAAGTACCAATAGATATTAATTATTAATATCTTAACTTAATTATTAATTAACTTAAATTAAAAATTTATTTATATTTATAAAAAATTAGATTATTTGTAATTTGTATATTATATTATACATATTATCAAATAATAATAAATAAAATAATAACAAAAATTTTGAATATAAAATATAAGAATTAAGGAATTAAATTAATAATATTAAATTAATAATATTAAGAATATAATTAATTTAATAATATTAAATTAAATTAATAATATTAAGAATATAATATAATATTAAGAATAATAAATAATATATAAATTATAAATAAATAAGAAAAGAAATATATAATGTAAGAAATATATAATGAATTGAATCTAATTTCAATTTGAATTAAACCGGATAATAAATATATTTATTTTATGATTTTATGTTGTATATTATTCATATATAACATAACAAATATGAATAATGAGGATCCAGAATATGATTATAGGATTGGTTGTAATTAGGAAAAATAGAAATTCTAGCCTTACACCTTACAATACTATAATAAATAAATAAAATAAACAATAAATAAAAAAAAAAAAGACTATTTGAAAAGCTAGTTAATGATGACCTTCCATGGATTCACCTATATAAGCCGCGGCTAAGGTTGCAAAAATAAGAGCTTGAATACCACTTGTAAATAATCCAAGAAACATGACAGGTATAGGAACTACTGAAGGGACTAAAGAAACAAGAACAACAACTACTAATTCATCGGCTAATATATTTCCGAAAAGTCGAAAACTAAGAGATAAAGGTTTTGTGAAATCTTCTAGGATGTTAATTGGTAAAAGGATGGGGGTTGGTTGAATGTATTTCCCAAAATAACCCAATCCTTTTTTGCTAAGACCCGCATAAAAATATGCGACGGACGTGAGTAAAGCTAAAGCAACAGTAGTATTTATATCATTCGTGGGTGCAGCTAATTCTCCATGAGGTAACTGTATAATTTTCCAAGGTAAAAGAGCACCTGACCAGTTAGAAACAAAAATAAAGAGGAACATAGTTCCAATAAAGGGAACCCAAGGGCCATATTCTTCTCCAATCTGGGTTTTGCTTAAGTCTCGAATAAATTCAAGGATATATTCAAAGAAATTCTGACCGTTGGTCGGAATGGTTTGTGGATTCCGAACAGCTATAATGACTGAACCTAATAAGATAGCAATTACTACCCAAGAAGTGATAAGTACTTGGGCATGGATTTGTAAACCTCCTATTTGCCAATATAAATGTTGGCCTACCTCTACACCCGATATATCGTATAACCCTTTGAGTGTTTTAATGGAACATGGTATAACATTCATATTGTCCTCTAGCAGAAATTGAACTTAAAAAAAAGAAATTATTTTGATTCAACCATCTCTATCTCTTTTTCAACTCACCAATATGAATCAAAAATCGTATTCATTAATTGTATAGTTAAGATATCAAGAATTTACATAGGATACCAAGAAATCACGTAATATAATAACATATTATCAATATGCCCGCACTTACCTTTTTGCTTTTTTTTTTTTATTTCATTCAAGATATAGTAACCGAATCCAAAAAATCCCCCCTTAATCATAATCAAGGATTTCTTATATAGCTAGAGCGGCCCCCACAAATTGCGGATACTAATTTGTTAAGAACCAATCGGATTGAAGCTATAGCATCATCGTTGGATGGAATCGAAATATCTGCGAGATCCGGGTCACAATTTGTATCGATTAAACAAATCGTCGGAATACCCAAAATTACACACTCTCGAAGAGCCGTATATTCTTCTTGCTGATCGACGATGATCACAATATCAGGCAACCTCGTCATATATTTGATACCGCCGAGATATGTTTGCAAGGTCAATAATTTTCTCTTCAATATTGCCGCATCTCTTTTGGGAAGACGGTTGAGTTTACCCATCTTTTGTTCTGTTCTTAAATCCCTGATCTTTTGAAGTCTCGTTTCCGTAGTAGACCAATTCGTTAACATACCACCAAGCCATTTTTTATTAACATAATGACACCGGGCTCTTATTGCAGCCGATGCTACTGAATCTGCTGCTTTATTTTTGGTACCAACAATTAAGAAGGTTCTTCCCCTACTTGCCGCATCAAAAACTAAATCAGAGGCTTCTGATAAAAAACGAGCAGTTCCAGTGAGATTTGTAATATGAATACCTTTACGCTTTGCAGAGATGTAAGGGGCCATTCTAGGATTCCATTTCTTAGTACCATGACCAAAATGAACTCCGGCCTCCATCATCTCTTCTAAATTAATGTTCCAATATCTTCTTGTCATTTTTCCCACACTTCCTTTTTTTTTTTTTATTTTACTTTAACAAAGAGACGAGATACTTTGAAATAAGTTTTGAAATAAGTAATTGTTCCGATGGAACCTTCTGCCGGGAATTGACCTTTAATACACAGTACAAACCATTAATGTCTTTTAATTACTTATTTTTTTATCAATATTCGAACAAGATAGTTAAGTTAAAAGAAAAGCCAGACCAGATAATGAAAAACAGATAATTAAAAGAAAGTAAAAAAATCCGCTCTTAGGAATCATGAAATCGCGTAAATGATTGTTCTAATGTCTCATGGAAATTGTTTGGTACATAAGAACAAAACAATTCTCTATGGTGTAACAAAAGATCTTTTATTTCCAAGTCAAATAGATTCTTTCTTTTGATTTCCAAATAAAAGTTTTTGTCCTTACTTGAATGGTGCACTAATTTTTTGAATCCTGTACCAACAGGTATAATTCCACCTAGAACAACATTCTCTTTCAGGCCTTTCAACCAATCAATACGACCTCGTAGAGCAGCTTTTGCTAAAACTCGAGCGGTTTCTTGAAAACTTGCTTCGGATATGAAACTTTGAGTATTCAAAGATGTCCTTGTTATTCCCAATAGGATTGCGCGATAAGAGATCGCTTCGTCCAAAGCGCGCCCCACTCGTTCCGCTCGCAACAATCCAATTAATTCCCCAGGTGAAAAAACATTAGACATTCCATCTTCTGAAACCAACACTTTTGATGTTACTTGACGTACAATAATCTCTATATGTCTATTATGGATCTGTACCCCCTGAGATCGATAAACCCTTTGGATTTTATTAACCAAAGAGATACGACTTTGAGCTATGGTTAGCTCGGCTTGAATCAAGAATCCCCAGGGGATTCCAAAAATTTTTGGTATACCTTTGTTCCAACCTTCAATTCTCCTTTCAAGGTTCATTGATATTGAATCAATCGAACGTACTTCTAAGATTTGTTCCACTTTTGGAAGACCTTGTGTTATGTCACCAGATCTTGATTTTTCATATATAAATGTAACTAATGTATCTCCTTCGTAAAATATTTTACCATAATGGCCATGAATAGTTGCTCCTGGAGTGGCTAAATAGGGCTTAGCGGATCTTATAATTAAAGCGTCAACATCAACAATTATAATTTGCCCAGATTTTTTGATGTGCGGTTTGTATTTGAATAGACATATATTTTCACAAAAAAATTGTCCAAGGCTAATTATTGTAGATGTCTCTTCCCAATAATCGTGATGGAGAAAATGCCAATTCAAATGGAATGGATTCAAAATGATGTTACTGCATGGATCGGGATTATAAATCCTCCTATTTTCATCTATTAAACAGTATTTAAGTACTTTAAGTACTTGGAAAGTCTGTTGAAAATTACCAAGTAGCAAATATTTCTTTAACAAAATCTGATTATAAGTTATTAAATGGTAAAATAAATATAAATTTACCATTTTAGGGACAATAGTCCCCAAAGGACACAACAAATCCTTAATTGGGATTATGGGATCCGATTCTTTTATCATGTTATATTTCGAACCATTGAATGGACCAATTCGAGAACAATTGGATGATGACAAAATTATCAAAGATTGGCATTCCTTATTTCGATTCAACAATGTACCAATAGTACCTTGATGTTGTGTAAGTAATTGAATACTAACCTTGCGGTAAAAAGGATTTATATTTGTACGATCTAATCCATTATCGGAAATCAATCCCGAACTTGCCCTATCATATCTTTTTCCCATATACGAAATGCTGGACTTTACTAACTCAATTCTCATGAAATTTCGAATCAGATCATTTCCCTTTACCTCAATAAAGGAAGCACGAATCTCTTTCGGAGAACCATTTTGTTCTGGATCCCAATTCAATATTAAACAAGTGCGAACTAATTGAATACTTGTGTGAAAAATTCCTCGAATTGACTTGCCATTTCCATAAAGGATATAATTGACAACTCTAAGTTGGACATTATCCTTTTCCCGCAAGAGATCTTGAGGAAAAAGTGTTGCTAAATTTATGCCATCAATTATTTCATATGTGACTACGGGTCGAACCGAAACAAAATACTTTTTCTTCGTGGGTGTGATCCGTTGGACATAGATCCAATTTTTCCATTTTTTTGTTTTCGGTGGTATAAAAATGCCGCTATGCCTAGATATCTTATCTGCTTCTCCAGGAAAATAAATATCTCCGGAAAATATTTTTAGTTCAATATTTTTTTTTTTTCTCTCCAGGCGGACTAATCCGCCTACTCGACTTCTTGTATTTAAAGCGAGTTGTGTATTTACTCCAATGATACTATTGTTCTGGACCATTATCAATGAAGATCCAGGTAAAATATGCACTTCCTCGAGAATAAAAAAAAAACGATCTACTTTCATTTGGTATTTCGGAATAAATTCTTTTGATCCTCTATACTCAATCAAATCCTCTTTTTTTATAATTGAATTGACCTCTACGGTCCCATATTTAGTAATTCCCGAATTATTTCTTCTGTATCGTGGATCATCAAAAAAAGCAAGAATACTATTTCTACGTAAAATACCCTGTTTTGGTATTTCGATTGAAATACCAAAACAGGGTATTAGTTCATTCTCTCGTTTTTTATCATATTGTAATGGGATGATGAATCTATTTCTTCGCTTTTTCGCTAAGAAATAAGAATTCCTTTGGATAATAGAAGGATATATAATATTCCAATGACCATTATATATGGTTTGATCAGGTCTTGTTGAATAATCAAGAATTTTCTTATCTTTTTTATCAGAAGTATCTAACAATTTATATCTTACTCGACCGTTAGTCATTGATAGATCAGAGATATATCTTTCTTCGACAGAAAAAGCATGAGGATTCATTTGATCTTGATCCTTGTGGAGCGAAAAAGACACTATATTAGATCTGCACGAACCTCCTGCTAATATCCATAAATGACTTGTTTTTAATAATAGATGAACATTACCATATGTATATTCAGGTGCATGGTGTACATCAGTACTCCAGTGCATTTCTCCCTCTGATTCAGAATAAATATGTTTTCGTACCTTCTCTTTAAAATAAAAAGTGGACGTTCCAGCACGAATTTCAGCAATTACTTGTTCTGATTCTACATATTGATTATTTTGAACTAAAATCAAACTCTTTAGTGGAATATTTACATTATGTAGAATATCCCGACTCTCAATAGTTACATACAAGTCCATAGAACATAGAAAAGCGGGATGCCCATGACGGGTACGTGTGGGATGAACCAAATTCTCATTCAATTTTATTTTTCCATTAGAAGGAGCTCGTACATACTCGGCAGTACCACCTGTGAATACTCCACCGGTATGAAAAGTTCTTAATGTTAGTTGAGTCCCTGGTTCCCCAATTGATTGACCTGCAATAATACCTACAGCTTCTCCCAATTCGACCAGGTCACCATGAGTAGGACTCCGACCATAACATAATTGGCAGATCCAAGATGTACTCCTGCAAGTAAAGGGGGTTCTAATATATATTGGTTGCGCTCGAAAGGTTATGAATCGATTTATAAGTCCAATCCCAATATCTTGATTTCGAGTGGCAAGACATCGCAAACCAATATATATATCATCTGCTAATACACGACCAATTAGTGTTTGGACAAAAATTTTTTCTGTCATACCGTTTTGAGGGCTCACGGAAATACCTCGGATAGTACCACAATCTGTTCTACGTATAATAATGTGTTGAACTACTTCAACAAGTCTACGTGTGAGGTATCCAGCATCTGATGTTCGTACAGCAGTATCTACAACTCCTTTGCGAGCTCCATAGCAGGAAATTATATATTCTGTCAAAGAAAGTCCTTCACGTAAATTGCTTTGAATGGGTAAATCAATCATTTGTCCTTGGGGATCCGACATTAATCCTCTCATACCCACTAATTGATGTATCTGAGATGCATTTCCTCTAGCTCCCGAAAAGGACATTAGATGTACTGGATTAGAAGGATCAGTCATACGAAAATTAGGATTCATTTCTTGTCTCAAATATTCACTTGTAGCATACCATATCTCAATGGATTGACGTAATTTTTCTACCGCGTGTACATTCCCATAATGATGGTGTTTCTCTAAAATAAAACTTTGTTGTTCGGCGTCTTGGACTAACCATCCCTTCGAAGGGATTGTTAAAAGATCATCAATTCCTAATGAAATAGATGTAGCAGTGGCTTGCTGGAAACCCAAAGTTTTTACTTGATCCAGGATATGTGATGTATATGCCATTCCGAAATGATCGATTAACCTGCTAATAAGTCGTTTCATAGCAGTTCCATTTATCACTTTATTGTGAAAGACCAGATCAGCCCGTTCTGCCATAAGTACCTCTTCTCTTATATTTCTTCTGCTAAGTAGGATTCGACAATGGACCCAAGTCAATGATTCGAAAACTTCCTTTCCTCAATCTTGATTCACACAGAAATTAGAATACCAGTGAAATTTGATTTGGGAGACCTGAATTACCCTAGGCACTAGGTACAAACATCGCCTAATCTAAGAAATTAGATTAGATAGTGTATGAGTGGGCTCGACAAAAACCCTGTATGGCTTCTTCTAATTCTCTATAAAAAGAAATATGACCAAGAGTAGTTCGAATGTATATAGAACGGATTTCTTTTGTTATACTTCCTACTATTAGATAGTGCCCATAAATCTCATGATAAGTACCTAAAGATTCATATTGAACTTCGATGGGAACTTCTCTTGAACCAATGACACGTTGATCTCGTCTCCATCGGAGCCACAAAGGACTATCTAAACTGATTCTTTTCTGTCGATAAGCTCCAAGTGCATCATAGGAACTAGAAAAATGGGGTTCTTTTTCCCTCGTATACCTATAGTTATTATTATGATTATCAACTATTTTTTTTTTGTAGTTTCCACTATTATATGGATTATACCTATTTGCACAAATACCTCGACGATTTCCGATTGTTAATAAATAGAGTCCAATAAGCATGTCTTGAGTTGGTACAGAAATAGGATCCCCGATAGCTGGAGACAAGAGATTCATATGAGAAAACATAAGTAAACGAGCCTCCGCTTGAGCTTCCAAAGATAAAGGTACATGAACAGCCATTTGATCCCCATCAAAGTCTGCATTGAAACCCTTACAAACTAATGGGTGTAAACAAATAGCGCTC